CTCTTGTAACTTTTCTTTTCAATTATAAGCGGTGGAATCGTCCATCACGGTATATACAAAATAATCGACTTGCACGTTCTATACGAAATGAAATGTCACAATATTTTTTTTATACATGTTTAAGTGATGGAAAACAAACAATATCTTTTACATATCCACCTAGTTTATTGATTTTTTCAAAAATGATAGAACGTAAAATTTCTTTGTACACGACAGAAAAATTTATCCATGAAGACCTATATAATTATTGGGTTTCTACCAATGAGCAAAAAAAGTACAACTTGAGTAATGAATTAATAAGTAGAATAAAAATTCTAGAAAAAGAAAAAGTATCTCTTACTCTAGATATACTAGAAAAAAGGACCAGATTATGCAATGATGAGAATAAACAAGAATACTTGCCAAAAGCATATGATCCTCTTTTGAATGGCGCATATCGTGGAAAAATAAACAAATTCTATTCACATACAACCATGAATCATTTAATTACTTCGAAAGAAAATTCCACGAAAATAGTTTGGATAAATAAGCTTCATGGGCTATTTTCTATTTCTAATAATTACCAAGAATTTGAACATGAAAAAAATCCACTTAATGAAAAATCACCATGGAATTATATTATTAATTCGTTAACGTCAATTGATCAATTATCTTTTGAGTACATACCCAATTCTCATTTGAAAAAATCTTCTTTATTGGAAGAAGAAATAAAAAGAAATTCAGAAAATAAAGCAAAATCTTTGAAATCCGTATTCGATATAATTACAACCAATGGAGAAGAAATCATTGAAGAAGGAGAAGAAATCCTTAAAGAAAAAATCATTCAAAAAATTCCTCAACGGTTATACAAACTAACTGAAGAGTTAGAAGCACTAGCACAGGATGAAGATGAAGAAGATGAACATGAGCAACTAATGAAACAAGATCAGGAAATTCGTACAAGAAAAGCCAGACGAGTGGTGATTTATACTGACTACAGCGTGAATCCCGAGACTAACGATGATGAAATAAACGAGTTGGCTTTGATACGTTACTCACAACAACCTGATTTTCGTCGAGGTCTAATCAAAGGATCCTTACGCGCTCAAAGACGTAAAACAGTTATTTGGAACACATTCCAAGCATATGTAAATTCTCCGCTTTTTTTTGATCGAGTAGAAAACATATTTTTTTTTTCTCTTTTAAACAAGATCGATCAAAATATTAAGTCTATTTTTAGGAATTTTGCAAAGAAAAAACCAAAAACGGAATTAAAAATTGACGATTTTGAGAAAGAAAAGATGAAGAAAACTCTGAAGGCTCTCGATGAAAACGAGAAGAAGAGAGAAGAAGAAAATGAACGAATGGCAATAGCAGAAATTTGGGATAGCGTTATATTTGCTCAAGCAATAAGAAGTTTGATACTCCTGATCCACGCTTTTCTTAGAAAAAACATTATATTGCCTTCATTGATAATAGCTAAAAATGTTGGACGTATGTTATTATTCCAATACTCCGAGTGGTATGAGGATTTTAAGGACTGGAAGAGTGAAATGCATGTTAAATGTACGTATAATGGTATTCCACTATCAGAAACAGAATTTCCTCAAGATTGGTTAACAGATGGTCTTCAGGTAAAAATTCTATTTCCTTTCCGTTTAAAACCTTGGCGAAGATCTAAACTACGATCTCATCATGGAGATCCAATGAAAAAAAAAGTAAAACAAGAAAATTCTAGTTTTTTAACAGTTTGGGGAACGGAAACAGAACTTCCTTTTGGTCCTGCCCGAACCCTACCTTCTTTTTTTGAACCCATATATAAAGAACTAAAAAAAAATATTCGAAAAGTGAAAAAGAATTATTTTCTACCTCTAAAAGTAAAAGTTTCAAAACCATGGGTTATCCAAATTTTTCCAGTTCTAAAACGAATAATGAATAAACTTGAAAAAGTAAACCCAATTTATTTATTTGAATTCAAGAAGGTGAAAGTATATGAACCAAATGAAAATGCAAAAGATTCAAAAGATAATAATAAGATTATTCCTGAATCGACCATGCAAATTCAATCTATGAATTGGACAAATTTTTTATTCATAGAAAATGAAATGAAAGATCTTGCTGATAAGACAATCATAATCAGGAATCAAATAGAAGAAATCGCAAAAGAAAAGAAAAAAAAAGTTCCTATGTATATGATCTATTAAATTAAATATAAATATTTAAAGATTTAAATAATAGAAAATTATGAAATATTAAATTAAAATAAATTATAAAAGAATAAAAAAATGAATAAAAATATTGATGCATAAAATAAATACAAAAATAGATAAGAAGAAATTCGTCCACCTCCCATAGATTTGACTCCTTCCCCTATAAATAAACTTGCAACAACAACCCCATTGATAATTCCATCAATTATATTTCTATCAAAAAACTGAGTTAGTTTGGTTAATCCCCTTATACCCAAGGTAAAAACTCTAGTATAAAAAATATCTATATAACCACAATTGTAGGACCAATTGTATATTATATTTTTTATTTTGTCCAAGAAAATTCTTTTAGGACCTCCTTTTATAAATGAATTAATGAATTCCAAATTCTGGAACAATGAATAAACAGACCCATATAAAACATATGCTATTAATAGTCCAAAAATAGCTATACTTACCGAAAAAATTGCATTTGTAAAAAATTCATACCAATCTACGGAATAACTCGCGTTGGGATGTAAAAGATTTGTCGATGGAGTTAACCATTTTGATAATATATCAAAATATATTATTCCATAATCAAAACGAACTCCTATTGTTCCAATAAACAAAGTAAATAGTACCAAAACAAACAGAGGAAATAGCATAGTATTGTCCGATTCGTGAGGATACATAGAAGTATAAGTGTACTTTTTTTCGAAAGAATATGGTCTTCTTTTTTTTAGATTACTAGATATTTTATATCTATCCTTTGAAAAAAAGAAGACCATATTTTCTATTTTTGATAAAAGAAAATTTCTATCAATTTTTTTTGTAACTTCTTTTCCCCATAGAGATATTGAATGGAACGAGCTATTACTGGTGCTACTGTAATTTTTAAAATTTATGCGCAAATGCCCATCAAAAGTAAGTAAATACACGCGAAACATATAAAATGCAGTTAATCCTGCTGTGAAACAAGCTATTATTGCAAAAATCGGTGAATACAACCAACTCTCATTAAGAATTTCATCTTTGGACCAAAAACAAGCAAGAGGTGGAATACCACAAATAGAAAGTGTACCTAATAAAAAAGTAGTTCTTGTAATTGGAACATATCTTTTTAAACCGCCCATCAGAATCATATTCTGACTTTTATCTGGTGAATATCCAACAACAGGTTCCATTGAATGGATAATGGCTCCGGATCCCAAAAATAATAAAGCTTTAGAATAGGCATGAGTAAGCAAATGGAATAAAGCAACTCGATAAGAACCTAGACCTAGAGCTAACATAATATAACCCAATTGAGACATTGTAGAATAGGCTAAATTTCTTTTTATATCTGTTTGAGCAAGAGCCAAGGTAGCTCCTAATAGTACTGTTATTACACCTATTAAAGAAATAATATTCATTATGTAAGGTATGGATATGAAAAGAGGAAGAAGTCGAGCTACAAGAAAAATTCCCGCTGCTACCATGGTAGCAGCGTGTATAAGAGCCGAGATAGGAGTAGGTCCTTCCATTGCATCAGGTAACCATACATGAAGGGGGAATTGCGCGGATTTAGCAACTGCACCGAGGAATAATAAAAAGGCACACAAAGTAGCAAATGAAGAACTGACCCCATTATTGTGTATCAAGTTGTTAGTTATTTCGAACAAATCCCGAAATTCAAAACTACCAGTTATCCAATAAAAACCTAAGATTCCTAATAATAAACCAAAATCCCCTAGACGATTAGTTACAAAAGCTTTTTGACAAGCACTTGCTGCAGTCGGTCGTGTGAACCAAAATCCTATTAATAAATAAGAACACATTCCCACTAGTTCCCAAAAAACATAAATTTTTATCAAATTTGAACTGGTAACTAATCCCAACATAGAAGCATTGAAAAAACTCATATAAGCAAAAAATCTTAAATATCCTTGATCATGGGACATATAATTGTCACTATAAATAAGAACCATGATTCCAACAGTAGTAATTAGTATTGACATAATCGAACTAAGTGGATCGATTAAATATCCGAACTCTAAGGAAAAATCATTATTGATGGTCCAAGACCATAGATATTGATAGATGGAACTTCCATTTATTTCTTGAATAGATAAATTGGCTGAAAATACCATAGCTATACTTAAGAAAAAAATACTAGGAAAAGCCCATATACGACGAATATTTTTTGTTGCTGTCGGAATAAGTAGAAGCCCGAATCCTATTGACATAGTAACTGGAAGTGGAAGAAAAGTTATTATCCATGCATATTTATATGTATGTTCCATAATAAAAAATGAAATTTTTAATCATTCTACTAAAACTGGAATAATACAATATTCCATATTCCATCCTGGTAATTTAATTTATAGGCATATTATATAATATAGTATATCAAGGAAAAATGGTTATACCAAAAGGAATACTTAATTCGAATATAGATAGTACGATCCGTACTTTTAATTTTAATTAAAAAATAAATAAGGTTATTGTTATCAGGTAATCAAATATTTTAGTTAACAGATTAACTACTAATTCGAATTGTAATTTCAATTATGGGTATGGCACTCTTACCTTAATCAATTAATAAAAAATAAAAAACAATTTCCTTCCTTTCTTGTACTTTTTTTTCTTAGCTATACTATATATGTCATAGGGTATGTATACATATGCGTAATTACTATGATCCATATATAATATATATATCATATATATGAACATATATATAAGTAATTTAATTAATTATATATATATATGATTAAATTATTTATATTTTAAATATATTAATATTAATGTGTATATTTCAATTTTTTAATTTAAATTTTATTATATGTTTATGTTTTCATAGGTTTTTTTTAATGTGTTTGAAAAATTAAATGTTTTTTTACTATTTTACTACGGAATAAATATGTATAACGGCTAAAAGGAACAATTCATTTTGAACAATACATGTCTTTCACATACAATGATAAAAATAAGTAACCCTTTTTTTGAATGGCAGTCCCCAAAAAACATACTTCTATGTCAAAAAAACGTATTCGTAAAAATATTTGGAAGAAAAAAGGAAATTTAGCTGCAGTAAAGGCTTTTTCTTTAGCGAAATCGGTTTCTACCGGACGTTCAAAAAGTTTTTTTGTACAACAAACAAATAATAAAGTCGTGGAATAATCGGAATTTATATACCCCGAAAAACGTCAAGTATTTTAAAATAAATGATTAACATTAATTATTGTATTGAACTCCTCAATATCAAACAGGATCGGTTGGAACTAGTTGCTGTGGTATATAAATATCGTATGTGGATATGATATGTAGAATAAGGGTATGTATATTGGGTTTGGGGGTTTTTTGTATCTACTTTGTCACAATAGAAAAAAATTTCTATTGTGACAAAGTAGAGTATGATTGTGATAGAAATGTAAATTTTGTTGTTTTATTTGTTATATGGTTAACTAAAAACCTAATTAATTTGGTAAATCTTACCATTATTAATTATTATATATATATATAAAATCTTACCATTATTAATTATTATATATATATATAATTATAATGAAATATAATAATGAAAGATATTAATACTTTACTTTGATAATAATAAAATAGTATCTAAATCGTTAGACAACGATAAATTCTTATGATTTAGTAATAAAATTGTTATACATAGAAAATCCTAGTTATTTAATTTTCTTCATTAAATAATACATAATACATTTTTTTTTTCGTTTTGTTTGAATCCATAAAATAACATTGGATAAATAAAAACGAATCCAAAAAAAGAAAAGGAACAATTCCCGGTTCTATAGCTCAGTCTAAAACTATGGAGTTTTAACTGCTTTTTTTTAAAACTTAGTTTTTAGTATACCAAAGTTCATTATTAAAACCGAACTTACAACAATACGATACTAACTAAAGATTATTTTATATTGTTTATTTAATAAAGATTCAAATTATCATATAAATTTCAATGAATAAGGATTCATCGATTCTAATGTTTTGTTTTATAAACTATATTGAATCCTTGAATCTCGACGAGTCAACATAAATTGATTATTATTATTTCAAGTAAGCCGCCATGGTGAAATTGGTAGACACGCTGCTCTTAGGAAGCAGTGCTAGAGCATCTCGGTTCGAGTCCGAGTGGCGGCATCCTATCCTATTCCTATCAAAAAAATCTTCTAAAATAGACACAATGGATCCTATACAACGGCTCCTATAATGTATTCAATTCTCGATTTCAATTCTCTTATGGGACTCCTTTTTATGATATTTACAATTTTAGAACATATATTGACTCATATCTCTTTTTCGATAATTTCAATTGTTATTACGATTTATTTGATGACCTTTTTTGTCCACGAAAGCGTAGGATTGCCTGATTCATCAGAAAAAGGAATGATAGCTACTTTTTTATCTATAACGGGATTATTGATTTCTCGTTGGATTTCTTCGGGACATTTTCCCTTAAGTAATTTATACGAGTCATTAATTTTCCTTTCGTGTAGTTTATCCATTATTCATACCATTTACAAGATGGGGAATCATAAAAATGATTTAAACACAATAACTGCATCAAGTACCATTTTCACACAAGGCTTTGCCACGTCGGGTCTTTTAACCGAAATGCACCAATCCGTAATATTAGTACCCGCCCTACAATCTCAGTGGTTAATGATGCACGTGAGTATGATGTTATTAAGCTATGCCGCTCTTTTATGTGGATCATTATTCTCAGTGGCTCTTCTAGTCATTACATTTCGAAAAAACATCAATATTTTTTGTAATGGTAAAGTCCAAAATTTCTTAATTAAGAAATTTATCTTTGGTAAGATTAACTATTGGAATGAAAAAAGAAGTGTTTATAAAAACACTTCTTTTCTTTCATTTCGAAATTATTATAAATATCAATTAACTCGACGTTTGGATTATTTGAGTTATCGTGTCATTAGTTTAGGGTTTACCTTTTTAACTATAGGAATTCTTTGTGGAGCAGTGTGGGCTAACGAAGCATGGGGATCGTATTGGAGTTGGGACCCCAAGGAAACTTGGGCATTTATTACTTGGATCATATTCGCAATTTATTTACATACTAGAACTAGTACAAATCAAAGTTTGCAGGGTACAAATTCGGCACTTGTGGCTTCTATGGGATTCCTTATAATTTGGATATGCTATTTTGGAATCAATCTATTAGGGATAGGTCTACATAGTTATGGTTCATTCACATTAACATCTAAAATACTAAATAATTGAATAAACTACATAAAATAACGAGTACATATAAGAACAAAACATCATCCCATATTTATATATAAATATATAGTGAAAGTTCTTTCTTTGTGCAAGTTTTTTTAGAACCCTTTGAACCAGGAATGGTTCAAAGGGTTCTAAAAAAACTCGAAATGTATCTGATTAGAATTGAGATTTTTAATTCATTTAATTCTTTTGCATTGTTCGGCGTTTAAAAGCGAAAAATAAAAAGAAAAAAAATTCGATTTCCGTATTTTTAATGAAAGACTATCGATAAAAATAATTAGATAGTATAGCTTGTACCCTATCAACTGATAACGAGAGAATGAAATCGGGATAAATACCAGTCCCTAGTATGGGTAAAAAGATACAGATTGAAACAAATAGTTCTCGTGGTCCAGAATCCAAAAAATTATAATTTGTAACATGAAATAACTTGTATCCACAGAACATCTGACGTAACATAGATAATAAATAAATAGGAGTTAATATCATTCCTATTGCCATTACAAAAGTAATTAGTATTTTTGACATTAAAAGAAATCTTTTACTAGTAATTATTCCAAAAAAAACTAATGATTCTGCAACAAAACCACTCATTCCCGGCAATGCAAGAGAAGCCATTGAAAAACTACTGAACATGGTAAAAAGTTTTGGCATTGGGATCGATACCCCCCCCATTTCGTCGAGATAAACAAGACCCATTCTATCACAAGTCGTTCCCGTCAAGAAAAAAAGTGCAGCACCAATAAATCCATGGGAGAGTATTTGTAAAATAGCACCGTTGAGCCCGATTCCGGTTATGGAACCAATTCCTATAATTGTAAAACCCATGTGAGATACAGAAGAATAGGCTATTCTCTTTTTCAAATTCCGTTGACCGAGAGAGGTCGAAGCTGCATAGATTATTTGAATAGTTCCTATTATTACCAACCAGGGAGAAAATATGGAATGAGCGTGGGATAATAATTCCATATTGATTCGAATAAGTCCATATGCTCCCATTTTTAATAAGATTCCAGCTAGAAGCATACATGTACTGTAATGTGCTTCTCCATGGGTATCGGGTAACCAAGTATGTAGAGGTATAATCGGCAATTTGACGGCATAAGCAATAAGGAATCCAAAATATAATATTATTTCCAATGCCACAGGATATGATTGATTAGCTAATTTTCCAAAATCTAATGTAGGTTCATTAGAACCATATAAACCCATACCCAGAACCCCTATTAAAAGAAAAATGGAGCCCCCCGCCGTGTACAAAATAAACTTTGTCGCCGAGTAGAGACGGTTCTTTCCTCCCCACATGGATAAAAGTAAATAAACAGGAATTAATTCTAACTCCCACATCATGAAAAAAAGTAAAAGGTCTCGAGAAGAAAATGGTCCTATTTGACCGCTGTACATTGCTAGCATGAGAAAATAGAACAATTGTGAATTTTTAGTAACTGGCCAAGCTGCTAAAGTAGCTAAACTGGTAATAAATCCTGTCAGTAAAATGGGTCCTATGGAAAGTCCATCGATTCCCAGTCTCCAGTGAAAATCAAAAATATCTATCCATTTAAAATCTTCTTCCAATTGGATTAATGGATCGTCCAATTGGAAATGATGACAGAAAACGTGGGTCATTAAAAGGAGTTCTAACAAGCAAATACCTATAGCATACCACCTGAACATCTTATTTCCTCTATAAGGAAGAAAAAAAATGCAAGAGCCGACGAATATCGGCAAAACAACAAGTATTGTTAGCCAAGGAAAATTATTCGTGATAAAGACAAGATACGTTTTTGACCGCAAAAGCCCGTACTTAATAAAATATATTATTCTATTCTGAATACGAGCTTTTGTCGGTAAAGAGGAATCAAATAATTAAAGTGTATTTTTTTGTAACGTATCAATAAGATAGTCCCATGCTGCGAGTTGTTTCATGCCATAAATAGACACGGACACTCAAAAAATCCGTTGGACAAGCGGATTCACATCTCTTACAACCTACACAATCCTCGGTTCTTGGTGCGGAAGCAATTTGCTTAGCTTTACATCCGTCCCACGGTATCATTTCCAACACATCCGTAGGGCAAGCTCGTACACATTGAGTACACCCTATACATGTATCATAAATTTTTACTGAATGTGACATTGAATCTATAACAGCCCGGGTTTGAACATCAAAAATTTTCAATCTGGTATAGAAATAGTAGTTATATTGTAGACACCAGACGAAGCAGTGGTTTACTAAAATTGGAAGAATCAATATTTTTCTAAATCTGCTTATAAGAAAAAGCCAAGAGACTTTAATTTTCGTTTCAAAAATTATAATCATACGAGTCGGCTGTGTGAATGAAAATGGTCCAACAAAATAAATTGATATTCAAATCAATATATAAATATCTAAAATAAAATTAAATTTAAATAAAATTAAATTATTTAGATTTAATTAAATTTATATTATTATAAATTAGTTTAGTATTAATTATACTTTACTAATCTAGTAAAATAGTCAAATTGAAATTCAATAGTCAATTTGATATTGAATCAAATTTAATATATATATGTATATATATATTATAATGTATATACATAATAATATATATATACATAATAATATGAATATATAATTCATATATTATAGTTTCTTAGTTATTATTAGTTATTATATATACACGTTATATATATATATATATAATATATTATTTATATTATTATTTATATTTGATTTCTATATCTATAGATTATTCATCTAATTAATATATAAATCAAATAACTAATTTTTTAGTATTAGTATATGATCATTATAATTTAAATTAATTATTCAACAAATTCGATTGGTTGATACGCGTTGATTTTCTGTTTCGATGAATCGACGAAACAATAGCAAGTCCAATAGCAGCTTCTGCAGCTGCAACGGCTATAATAAATATTGAGAAAATGTTCCCTTTTAATTGTCGACTATCAAATATATCAGAAAATGTTACGAGATTAATATTAACCGAATTTAGTATAAGCTCAAGACACATAAGTGCTCTAACCATGTTTCGACTTGTGATCAATCCATAGAGACCAATAGCAAATAAATAGACACTCAAAAAAAGTACATGCTCGAACATCATTGACTAACTCCTTATCAATCTCGATTCATTTCAATATCAACAATTCAAGGGATTCAATTAACTAGAAGTTATAATTACAAAACAAAAGAAAGTAAACAAATTTAACTAAAATTATTAAACCTTTTAATTTTCTTATATATTTAATTTCATATTTAAAATTTTTATAACTCTAATTTTTTTTATTCTAACTATATTATATTTATTATTGGCGAGCCATAGTAATTACACCTATCAAGGAAACTAAAAGAATTATTGAAATTAGTTCAAAGGGAAGATAAAAATCAGTCGATAAATGAATCCCAATTTGTTGAACAGTACTTATTAGGTCCTGTTCTATAATCTGGTTTGATCTTGTAGTCCAAATAATTCCATACCATGATGTATCTGATATAATAGTAATCAGTGAAAAAAAAATACTTATACAAACCAATGAAGTGACTCCATCTCCAACGGTACAAAAATATGAATCATTAGAATATTCGGAACTATTCATGAACATTACCGCAAATATAATTAAAACATTTATGGCTCCCACATAAATAAGAAGCTGTGCAGCAGCCACAAAAAAGGAGTTCGATGAAATATAGAATAAAGATATACAAACAAGAACCAACCCCAACGAAAAAGCAGAATAAATAGGATTGATAAGTAATACAACTCCCATACCCCCTAATAGAAGAACTGATCCCAGAAATGCTACAAGAATATCATGTGTTGGTCCTGGTAAATCCATTATGTATAAAATGTCCACAAAAAAAAAAAAAAGTAAAATCATGACTTTACTAAATAGTAAAAGAAAAAGGTTTATCCAATTTATGATACCTTCCTGATTGAATTAAATCTTAATATGGATATAACTATATAGAATATATATAATTAGTTATCTATTATATACTTAATATGGATATAACTATATAGAATATATATAATTATATCTATTATATATATATATAATAGATATAATTATTGGACTAATTACACTATCCAATATCCAAAATCCAAAAGAAAAAACTTTAGAATTGTATATTTTGAAATTCTCACGATAAATAAAATTTATTATATTATTATAATTAGTTTAAATAAAAGAATAATTCTCAAAAATAAATAAATAGTATTATATTTGTAGTTATTGACAAAAAAAGCTTTGATCCTTTATATCAAAAAAATTTTAGTAATTGGTAATCGTTCTTGAATCAAGGGATTTATCTTTATCGATTTTTATTTGAGTTGAATTCATAACTATTTGAATTGTATAATCTCCAATTACTGATATTGGTAACCGACCCAATGCAATTTGATTATAGTTCAATTCGTGACGATCATAAGTAGAAAGTTCATATTCTTCAGTCATTGATAAACAGTTTGTTGGACAATACTCGACACAGTTACCACAAAATATACAGACCCCAAAATCAATACTATAATTAAGTAATTGTTTCTTTTTCATATCTCTTTCCAATCTCCAATCAACAACAGGTAGATCTATTGGGCATACACGAACACATACTTCGCAAGCAATACACTTATCAAATTCAAAGTGAATTCGACCGCGAAAACGTTCTGACGTAATTGATTTTTCATAAGGATATTGAATAGTTACAGGTAAACGATTTGTGTGAGATAAGGTAATTATGAAACTTTGACCAATGTATCTTGTAGCCCGTATTGTTTGTTGACCATAATTTATGAACCCAGTCACCATTGGAAACATATTGTAGATATCCATGAATAAATTGATGTTTCTTTCTCTTGTTTGAAAGGGGTTATGAATCTAGAATATTCTTATCGTATTCTATTATTTAATTTATAGTGAAACAAGTTGAGAAGAAGTTGTCAATAATAGATTACCCAAAGAAATAGGTAAAAGAAATTTCCATCCAAGATTTAATAACTGGTCCATTCTCATCCTGGGTAAAGTCCATCTTGTTGTGATAGAAATGAATATAAACAAATAAGCTTTAGCTAATGTAACAAGGATACCAATTGTCATTCCAAAGACTCCAGCTATTTTTTTTATTCCGAAAAGTTCAGGAACAGATATATATGGAATAGATAACTTCCACCCACCTAAGTAAAGAATCGTTACAAATAATGAAGAAACTAATAGATTTAGGTACGAAGCAAGATAAAATAAACCAAATCTGATACCTGAATATTCCGTTTGATAACCTGCTACTAATTCTTCTTCCGCTTCTGGTAAATCAAAGGGCAATCTCTCACATTCAGCTAGAGAAGAAATTATGAAAACCATAAATCCTATGGGCTGACGCCACAGATTCCACCCCCCAAAACCATATTTGGACTGTGTTTCAACTATATCAACTGTACTTGAACTATTAGATAATTATAGTCGATAAAAACAGCACTGTTCCCATCGCTATTTCAAAACCGTACATGAGACCTCAGCCTCATACGGCTCCTCTATGGCCACAAATAAATGTAAGGACTGGTTCGGTCTTATCACTTCCTTTTGTTTTAGAGTAGAAAAAAAAAAGATCTGTCGGAGAGTCCCAAATTAAACCAATGAAATTCCGTTCGCAAAAATAAGAAAAAAAAGGCTTCGGAATTCATCTCATCCCTTATAATCAAAGTATATTTTTCTTTGTTTTGTTCGGTAAGAATTTAAGCTATTTAATCAAATATTCGTTATATGAATATGAATAAAAAAAAAATTAATAAAATAATTAGAGGAATTTTTCATAAATTAAATAATGATAAGAATTTCATCTATTTGGATGTATATGCATAGGAAAAAGAATAAATAAAGATTTTTTTTATTCATTCGAATATTATATTCCATTTCTTTTATTCCTGTTCTTCTATCTCAGAGGCGGGTACTTTGAAAAAATCAATAAAGGATTAATTCGTTCTGAATAGTTATTTTTTTTAATCAGTGAATAGGAGTATTACTCTAGATCGGAATCATAGGAAAGTACTGCTTGATCATTTCTACCAATTTAAAGCCTCTATTATGATTCATTTTATGCAGAAATATATTTTTTTTTGATACCTTACCTTATATTATCTCCATTACTAATCTTTTGTGTACTTTTGTGTTCCTAATTGTCCACTGATTTTTGATTGATCTACGGCATGTTAATAAATACAAGACAGTAATGAAAACTCCATACAGTTGATCTTTTATACCCGCTTCAAGATATGATGACGAATCTCAATCTTGGGATAACCATTTTACACGGCTTATGTTTACTTCAATTTTATTCTTGTACATATGAAGTGAGATTTTATCTTCTTACTGCAAATTTCTAAGTTGTTTTGTTTCACTCATATAACTATTTGGTTTAACTCATTGACCTGAATTATGAATAAAAAAAAAATATCCATTCAATTCATTCAACTTTTTTCCTAAAAGTAAAGGAAAGAAGTATAAATTTTATATTAAACGAATCACACGTAGAGATATTGATAATACACATAGAGTTAATGGTATTTCATAACTAATGGATTGAGCAGCAGCTCGCAGACCACCTGAAAAAGAATATTTATTATTCGATCCATACCCTGACATAAGAAGCCCAATAGGAGCAATACTTGAAATGGCGATCCATAAAGAAACACCTATACTGAGATCGGCTAAAACAAGGCGATACCCAAAAGGAATTACTAAATAACTTACTAGAATCGATATGACTACTATAGACGGTCCAATGCTAAACAAATGAAGATCTCCTCTAGATGGGAGAAGATCTTCTTTTAAAAGTAGTTTAGTTCCATCTGCCAAAGCTTGAAGAATTCCCAAGGGGCCAGCATATTGAGGCCCAATACGTTGTTGTAGCGCTGCAGATATTTCTCTTTCCAACCACACAATTACTAGTACCCCTATTGTAATTCCCAATATAAGGATTAAAATGGGTACAAAAGTCCATATGAGCCCATGGACCTCTTTTAAGGATTCCGATGTAGAAAAAGAATTGATAGTTTGTACTTCTGTCATATCAATTATCATTTCAACGATCAACTTCTCCCATAATGATATCTATACTACCTAGTATCGTCATGATATCAGCCAATTTCATTCTTTTAACTAGTTGAGGAAGAATTTGCAAATTTATGAAGCCGGGTGGACGAATTTTCCATCTCCAAGGGAAAATACTATTGTCTCCTATCAAATAAATTCCTAATTCCCCCTTTGGGGCTTCCACTCTTACGTAAAGTTCTTGTTTCGACAATTCAAAATTGGGTGAAGGTTTTTTACTAATAAATCTATATTCAAAATCATTCCATTCGGAATTTTTTGCTCTACCAAAGCGCCGGACTTCTAAATTTTCATAGGGTCCGCCAGGAATTCCTTCTAGGGCTTGTTGAATTATTTTTATGGATTCCCCCATTTCACCCATTCGTACTAAATAACGAGCTAATGAATCTCCTTCTTTTTGCCATTGGACTTCCCAATCGAATTCATTGTAACACTCATAATTATCAATTTTACGAAGATCCCATTGTATTCCAGAAGCTCGTAACATTGGTCCCGATAAACCCCAGTTTATCGCTTCCTCCCCACCAATAATGCCCACTCCTTCGACTCGTTCCAAAAAAATAGGATTTTGCGTAATAAGTTTTTGATATTCAAGAATCCCTGTTAAAAAATAATCACAAAAATCTAAACATTTATCTATCCAGCCATAAGGTAGATCGGCTGCTACGCCTCCGATGCGGAAATAATTATGCATCATTCGCATACCTGTGGCAGCTTCGAATAAATCATATATCAATTCCCTCTCTCTAAAAATATAAAAAAAGGGAGTCTGTGCACCGATATCCGCCATAAAAGGTCCAAGCCATAACAAATGAGAAGCTATACGACTCAGCTCCAGCATAATTACTCTGATATAGCTAGCCCTTTTAGGTACTTGAACATTTTCCAGTTGTTCTGGTGCATTTACCGTTATTGCCTCTGTGAACATAGTAGCTAAATAATCCCAACGTGTTACATAAGGCAAATATTGTATGATTGTTCGGTTTTCCGCTATTTTTTCCATACCCCTGTGTAAATAACCCAATATAGGTTCACAGTCAATAACATCTTCACCATCGAGAGTAACAATTAGTCGAAGAACACCATGCATTGATGGGTGGTGAGGACCCATATTAACGATCATGAAATCTTTTTTTTTAGCCGGTACAGTCATACCTTTTCTTCCTTAATTCATTATTTCACGAATTCCTCAAAAAGTAGATTCATCCAAATGTAAAATCTAATAATTACTAATTCAAAAACCCAAACAATGAAATTAACAATTTTTTGGTTCTCGAATATCCAATTCATCAATTAATTTCTTATAACGCACTCTATTTTTCTTTGACAAATAGACCAGCATACGTCGACGTTTTCCCAGAATTTTTTGTAGACCTCTTTTTGATAAAAAATCTTTTTTGTGCAATTCCAAATGTGAAGTAAGTCTTCGTATCTTATTTGTGAAACTTAATACTTGAAATTCAACAGAACCCCTGTTTTCTTCTTTTTCTTCTTGTGAAATAAGTGAAATGAATGAATTTTTTACCATAAAAAACTTTTTTTTTTATTTCTTTTCCACGGATTTTTCCGATTAGGAAAAATAAAATAATATATATTATTTTTATTATTATTATAATAAATAATAATGTTATTTCCATTTTTTTTTAATCTAGTACAAGTACACACAAAAATAAAAATTTATTCATTTCCAAATAGTTTTTTTATTTGATTCTATCCAAATCCAATTGAAAATTGGATTTGGATAGAAAAGGATAATACATTTACACATTTACCAAAGAGAATCTTTTTTTGCACCTAAAAAGATTCTGTGAATTTCTTTCTAGATTGAATTGATACACAAGTAAATACATATTATGTTATGTACCAAAGTAGCAAAGTATAACATATATTCTTCACTTTTCATCTACGGAAAATGGCATATGAATATTGACATGTGACATAAAGTATATCAAATATACTATTAGATAATAGATAGATAATTAGATAATTCTAAATCGTGTATACATGTGTATCCTTGACATACTGAAATTACTACCATTATTGGTATCAAACCAATAGCGATTCATACAAGCTAAATCTTCTAATCGATAATTGGGCCAAAGAAACAACTTATATTTTATATATGAATCCATATTAAGATTAAGACCTTTGTCTTCATTCAGAAATTGTGTGGAGTTTCTTATATTGTTTTCATTGTAAAATATTTGATTTCTATTCAAAACATCCCAATTAGGAGAGTTGAAACAAATTAGAATTCTCAATTCTCTACAACGTCTAGGAGATAGAATATTTTCAGGAACAAGGAGATTATAATAATCTGGATTCCCATTCACAAGCATATTTCCATGTTGTTTAGTAGATTTATTAAAATTCTTCTTATTGACATATTTTTTTTTTTTGTATTTTATATTTATTTGGTGATTACTCTTTTCGCCATTGATCAATGAAATACTTATGGTTTGATACATAATTAATTTTCCACCCGTTATAAAAGCTAGACGAGTTGATTTGATAATCAATATTCCTTTTTTTAAAAAGTATGTAAGAGTTAGATTGTTCTTATTAAGGATTGCATCTAGATCCATCTCTTTTCTTCGAATTAAGGCTAGAGCTATAGAACTTGGATCCATCAATCTAAGTAAGAAACAATATGCCTTGATATTTCTTGTCATTTTATGATTAACGAAGTTGTTCCATCTTAATTGAACAATTAAATATTTATTTAGGAATAAATCTAGTTCTGATTCCTTGCTTTTCTTGCATCGTTTTTTCTTTTTACTTTCAGATCTCGTATAATCCTTTTGAATAGGCTTTTTTTTGTTTTGTTTGCTTGGATCTGACACAAGATTTGTCTTTTCTTCGTTTTTTTCTTGGTTTTTTAATTTTATTAAAATAGAATCTTTGACATTTTTATTTTGACTAATTTTTTTTTTTTCATCTAAATTTTTATTGGAAAGAAGTAATTTGATTGGGATGATCCACGGTTTAATCTTATATGCCTTATATGTATCAAAAGGAAATATGAATTCCGGGAAGAACCAAAGTTTCAGATTTGATTTTTTTTTTTTACAAAAAACTCTTTTCCTTTTTCGATTCATTCCCATCCAATCAAAAAAGTTTTTTTGATTGGAGTTGTTTTTTTTGTATAGATTTGTTTCTTTTTCTTGCTGTTTTGAAAGAAAAAAAAGATCTTTTTTTTTTAATTTTTTTATATTTATATTAATATTTATTTTTTTAGTCTTAGCATTTTTTTCTAGTTTGGCACCGATATGTGCATTTATAAAGTCGATAATATCGATATCGTTTACATCAATAGTGTTTTTCGGGTAAAAATGTAGAATTCTACAATCAAAATATTTCCTATTCAGATTTTTATGCTTATTAAAAACATAATTTTTTTCTATGGAATTATCAATTCCATAAAACAATTCGGGTTTCTGTATGTTGAAATTATATGGAATTTTTTGGTTACTTTTTAGTTGTAATTTTTGTTTATAAATAGAGGAATCTTTATTATCCCCATAATATATATATTTAATATATTTATGTGATAATAGATTATGTGATAATAGATCATATACATATTGCTTTTTTAATTTTTCTTTTTGATTCGGCCATAAATACACTGTATAGAAATTTTCTTTTTTGTAATGAATTGATCGGTCTTTTTCTTTTTTATATGAAGAAAATTTCATTGATTCTTTATTGCGAATCGTACAATTTTTATTGATTTTTTTTCGCCATTTTTTCGCTACTAATACTAATCGAGACCATTTGCTCTGAGATAAATTGTATGCATAATTACCCTTTAACCAGTTTTTCCATTCATTCATTCCAGGCTTCTTTATTTTCTTATACTTATACCTTGATTTGGAGTTAAATATTCCCCGGGTTATAGAATAATACTTTATCTTGTCCTTAATAAAAGGATGGGTACCGCGATATTGAAGTACAGATCTAAAGTGATGGTTGTTAAGTAATTGGGTTTGTGATATTTTGTAAAATACATATGCTTGGGACAAGTAAGATAAATCGTAATAAGTATTTGAATTATTACTAGGATTAGAAAAGTCCTTTTCTTTTTCTATAGTCGAAATAAAGTTCATTGTATGTTGATCTGTTTCATCAATTCTTTCTTGATTTCTTTCATCGTTGTAAATGGATTCATTGATAATTTTTTTTGTTGAAAGTTGTGCATTGACCTTCGAAATGCTAACCATACATAGCAGGATATCCATGTATATTTTTTCAATGAAAGATTTCATAAAATAATGTGATTTGCATATTAATCGAGTATTTATTCTTTTGAATATACGCCAAATATCTTTCTTTAATTCTGGTCTTTTATCATCATAGGCTGGAACTTTTTTTTTCTTTTCTTTTGCGATTTCTTCTATTTGATTCCTGATTATGATTGTCTTATCAGCAAGATCTTTCATTTCATTTTCTATGAATAAAAAATTTGTCCAATTCATAGATTGAATTTGCATGGTCGATTCAGGAATAATCTTATTATTATCTTTTGAATCTTTTGCATTTTCATTTGGTTCATATACTTTCACCTTCTTGAATTCAAATAAATAAATTGGGTTTACTTTTTCAAGTTTATTCATTATTCGTTTTAGAACTGGAAAAATTTGGATAACCCATGGTTTTGAAACTTTTACTTTTAGAGGTAGAAAATAATTCTTTTTCACTTTTCGAATATTTTTTTTTAGTTCTTTATATATGGGTTCAAAAAAAGAAGGTAGGGTTCGGGCAGGACCAAAAGGAAGTTCTGTTTCCGTTCCCCAAACTGTTAAAAAACTAGAATTTTCTTGTTTTACTTTTTTTTTCATTGGATCTCCATGATGAGATCGTAGTTTAGATCTTCGCCAAGGTTTTAAACGGAAAGGAAATAGAATTTTTACCTGAAGACCATCTGTTAACCAATCTTGAGGAAATTCTGTTTCTGATAGTGGAATACCATTATACGTACATTTAACATGCATTTCACTCTTCCAGTCCTTAAAATCCTCATACCACTCGGAGTATTGGAATAATAACATACGTCCAACATTTTTAGCTATTATCAATGAAGGCAATATAATGTTTTTTCTAAGAAAAGCGTGGATCAGGAGTATCAAACTTCTTATTGCTTGAGCAAATATAACGCTATCCCAAATTTCTGCTATTGCCATTCGTTCATTTTCTTCTTCTCTCTTCTTCTCGTTTTCATCGAGAGCCTTCAGAGTTTTCTTCATCTTTTCTTTCTCAAAATCGTCAATTTTTAATTCCGTTTTTGGTTTTTTCTTTGCAAAATTCCTAAAAATAGACTTAATATTTTGATCGATCTTGTTTAAAAGAGAAAAAAAAAATATGTTTTCTACTCGATCAAAAAAAAGCGGAGAATTTACATATGCTTGGAATGTGTTCCAAATAACTGTTTTACGTCTTTGAGCGCGTAAGGATCCTTTGATTAGACCTCGACGAAAA